GTCCCTGTAGCTTATCAAACAAAGCATGGCACTGAAGATGCCAAGATGGTTGTCCCATAAACACCCAAGGACAAAAGACTTAGTCCTAACCTTACTGTTAATTCTTGCCAAACATATACATGCAAGTATCCGCATCCCAGTGTAAATGCCCTCGGACCCTATCTCCTATAGGCAAGAGGAGCAGGTATCAGGCACACCCATAGCTGTAGCCCAAGACACCTTGCTTAGCCACGCCCCCACGGGTACTCAGCAGTAATTAACATTAAGCAATAAGCGTAAGCTTGACTTAGTTATGGCAATACTCAGGGTTGGTAAATCTTGTGCCAGCCACCGCGGTCACACAAGAGACCCAAATTAACTGTAATACGGCGTAAAGAGTGGCACTATGTTATCGCAGCAACTAAGATCAAAGCACAACTGAGCTGTCATAAGCCCAAGATGTATCTAAAGCCACCATCAAGACGATCTTAGCAACAACGCCAAATTAAACTCCACGAAAGCTAGGGTACAAATGGGATTAGATACCCCATAGCTACTAGCCCTAATCTCGATACTTACCCCACTGAAGTATCCGCCTGAGAACTACGAGCACAAACGCTTAAAACTCTAAGGACTTGGCGGTGCCCCAAACCCACCTAGAGGAGCCTGTTCTATAATCGATAACCCACGATCCACCCAACCACTCCTTGCCAGCGCAGCCTACATACCGCCGTCGCCAGCGCACCTCCTCTGAGAGCCCAACAGTGAACACAACAGCCCCCACCCGCTAACAAGACAGGTCAAGGTATAGCCCACGGAGTGGAAGAAATGGGCTACATTTTCTAAAATAGACAACCCACGGAAGGGGGTGTGAAACCTCCCCCAGAAGGCGGATTTAGCAGTAAAGTGGGATAATAATGCCCTCTTTAAACCGGCCCTGGGGCACGTACACACCGCCCGTCACCCTCTTCACAAGCTCCAGACTTCTCATAAATAATTACACTAATTAGCCAAAGACGAGGTAAGTCGTAACAAGGTAAGTGTACCGGAAGGTGCACTTAGCACCAAGACGTAGCTATAATATAAAAGCATTCAGCTTACACCTGAAAGATATCTGCCACCTACCAGATCGTCTTGAAGCCCAACTCTAGCCCAAACCATAATTCAAACAAAACTAACCAAAACTCTCTCCCCACCTCCAAAACCAAAGCATTCTTTTAACTTAGTATAGGCGATAGAAAGGACCCCTCTTGGCGCAATAGAAACCTCTGTACCGCAAGGGAAAGATGAAATAACAATGAAAAACCAAAGCAATAAACAGCAAAGATAAACCCTTGTACCTTTTGCATCATGATTTAGCAAGAACAATCAAGCAAAACGAACTAAAGCTTGTCACCCCGAAACCCAAGCGAGCTACTTACAAGCAGCTACCTTTGAGCGAACCCGTCTCTGTTGCAAAAGAGTGGGATGACTTGTTAGTAGTGGTGAAAAGCCAACCGAGCTGGGTGATAGCTGGTTGCCTGTGAAACGAATTTAAGTTCTTTCTTGATTTTTCTCTACAGACACTAAACCCAAACTACACCGAAGTAATCAAGAGTAATTTAAGGAGGTACAGCTCCTTTAAAAAGAATACAACCTCTCCTAGCGGATAACACCTCCTCACCCCAAAACTGTAGGCCTTTAAGCAGCCATCAATAAAGAGTGCGTCAAAGCTCATCTTAAAAAAATCCAAGAATCAATCTGACTCCCTTACCCCTAACAGGCTAACCTATAATAATAGGAGAATTAATGCTAAAATAAGTAACTAGGGATCCCCCCTCTCAAGCGCAAGCTTACATCATTACATTATTAACAGACCACGGCTAATGCTGCAAACCAACAAGACCAAACATTAAACTCACTCTGTTAACCCGACTCAGGAGCGCTTTATTAGAAAGATTGAAACCTGTAAAAGGAACTAGGCAAACCCAAGGCCCGACTGTTTACCAAAAACATAGCCTTCAGCCCAACAAGTATTGAAGGTGATGCCTGCCCAGTGACATTATGTTCAACGGCCGCGGTATCCTAACCGTGCGAAGGTAGCGCAATCAATTGTCTCATAAATCGAGACTTGTATGAATGGCTAAACGAGGTCTTAACTGTCTCTTACAGGCAATCAGTGAAATTGATCTTCCTGTGCAAAAGCAGGAATAAATACATAAGACGAGAAGACCCTGTGGAACTTAAAAATCAGCGACCACATACATATCACACCATAAACCTATTAGGCTCACATCCCAAAAGAACTGGCCCGCATTTTTCGGTTGGGGCGACCTTGGAGAAAAACAAACCCTCCAAAATCAAGACCATACTTCTTAATCAAGAGCAACCCCTCAACGTACTAATAGTAATTCAGACCCAGTATAACTGACCAATGAACCAAGCTACCCCAGGGATAACAGCGCAATCTCCCTCAAGAGCCCATATCGACAGGGAGGTTTACGACCTCGATGTTGGATCAGGACATCCTAATGGTGCAGCCGCTATTAAGGGTTCGTTTGTTCAACGATTAACAGTCCTACGTGATCTGAGTTCAGACCGGAGTAATCCAGGTCGGTTTCTATCTATGATAAACTTTCCCTAGTACGAAAGGACCGGGAAAGTAAGGCCAATGCCACAGGCACGCCTTCCCTCTAAAGTAATGAACCCAACTAAATTACCAAGAGGACTTTCCCCTAATCCTAGATAAGGACCGCTAGCGTGGCAGAGCTTGGGCAAATGCAAAAGGCTTAAGCCCTTTACCCAGAGGTTCAAATCCTCTCCCTAGCTTCTCATGATCCTAACCCACCTTATCATATCCTTATCCTATGCAATCCCGATCCTAATCGCCGTAGCCTTTCTAACATTAGTTGAACGAAAAATCCTAAGCTATATACAAGCCCGAAAGGGCCCAAACATTGTAGGCCCCTTCGGCTTACTCCAACCTATTGCAGATGGTGTAAAACTATTCATCAAAGAGCCCATCCGTCCCTCCACCTCCTCTCCATTCCTCTTCATTATAACGCCTATTCTAGCCCTTCTCCTAGCAATTACAATCTGAATTCCTCTGCCCCTCCCCTTCCCACTTACTGACCTAAACCTGGGCCTCCTCTTCCTCCTAGCCATATCAAGCATAGCAGTATACTCAATTCTATGGTCAGGATGGGCTTCAAACTCAAAGTACGCACTAATTGGTGCCCTACGGGCAGTAGCACAAACTATCTCTTATGAAGTAACACTAGCCATCATCCTCCTTTCCATAATGGTATTAAGCGGAAACTACACCTTAAGTACCCTAGCCACTACCCAAGAACCATTATACCTCATTTTTTCCTCCTGACCCCTTGCAATAATATGATATATTTCCACACTCGCAGAAACAAACCGCGCTCCATTTGACCTTACAGAAGGAGAATCTGAATTAGTTTCAGGCTTCAACGTAGAATATGCCGCAGGCCCATTCGCTCTATTTTTCTTAGCTGAGTACGCAAATATCATACTAATAAACACACTAACTACCATCCTGTTCCTAAATCCAAGCTCACTCAACCCACCCACAGAACTATATCCACTAGCCCTAGCTACCAAAGTTCTTATCCTCTCCTCAGGCTTCCTATGGGTCCGAGCTTCCTACCCACGATTCCGCTACGATCAGCTTATACATCTCCTTTGAAAAAGCTTCCTCCCACTAACCCTAGCACTATGTATCTGACACACAAGCATACCAATCTCCTACGCAGGCCTACCCCCTTACTTAAGGAAATGTGCCTGAACGTAAAGGGTCACTATGATAAAGTGAACATAGAGGTATACCAGCCCTCTCATTTCCTAGTAAAAGTTAGAAAAGTAGGAATCGAACCTACACAGGAGAGATCAAAACTCCCCATACTTCCTTTATATTATTTCCTAGTAGGGTCAGCTAAAAAAGCTATCGGGCCCATACCCCGAAAATGATGGTTTAACCCCTTCCTCTACTAATTAACCCCCATGCAAAACTAATCTTCCTCACAAGCTTACTCCTAGGAACAACCATTACAATCTCAAGCAACCATTGAATATCAGCCTGAGCAGGCCTAGAAATCAATACTCTCGCCATTACCCCCCTCATTTCAAAATCCCACCACCCACGAGCCATCGAAGCCGCAATCAAATATTTCCTAGTACAGGCAACCGCCTCAGCACTAGTCCTCTTCTCAAGCATAATCAATGCATGGTCCACAGGACAATGAGATATTACCCAACTAAACCAACCAATATCATGCCTCTTACTAACAACAGCGATTGCAATAAAACTAGGCCTAGTACCATTCCACTTCTGATTTCCTGAAGTACTTCAAGGCTCACCCCTAACCACTGCCCTTCTACTATCCACAGTAATGAAATTTCCCCCAATTACAATTCTATTCCTAACATCCCACTCACTAAACCCAATATTACTAACCTCAATAGCCATTGGCTCAGCAGCCCTAGGGGGTTGAATGGGATTAAATCAAACACAAGTTCGAAAAATTTTAGCCTTTTCATCAATCTCCCACCTAGGTTGAATAACTATCATCATCATATACAGTCCTAAACTTACTCTACTAACCTTCTACCTATATTCCTTAATAACCATTACGGTATTCCTCACCCTCAACACAACTAAAGCTTTAAAACTATCAACAATAATAATCACATGAACAAAAATCCCCACACTAAATGCTACCCTAATACTAACACTTCTCTCCCTGGCAGGCCTCCCCCCATTAACGGGCTTCCTACCCAAATGGCTCATCATTCAAGAACTTACTAAACAAGAAATAACCACAGCAGCTACAATCATCACCATACTCTCACTGCTGGGGTTATTTTTTTACCTTCGCCTCGCATACTACTCAACAATCACACTTCCACCAAACTCTACAAACCACATAAAACAATGGCATACTGACAAATCAACAAACACCCTAATTGCCATCCTCACCTCTCTATCAGCCCTACTCCTGCCCCTCTCACCTATAATCCTCACCTTCATCTAGAAACTTAGGATCAACCCAAACCGAAGGCCTTCAAAGCCTTAAATAAGAGTTAAACTCTCTTAGTTTCTGCTAAGACCCGCAAGACATTATCCTGCATCTTCTGAATGCAACCCAGATGCTTTAATTAAGCTAGGGCCTTACCTAAACAGATGGGCCTCGATCCCATAAAATTCTAGTTAACAGCTAGATGCCTAAACCAACAGGCTTCCGTCTAAAAGACTCTGGCACACTTTCAGTGTGCATCGATGAGCTTGCAACTCAACATGAATTTCACTACAGAGTCGATAAGAAGAGGAATTGAACCCCTGTAAAAAGGACTACAGCCTAACGCTTCAACACTCAGCCATCTTACCTGTGACCTTCATTAATCGATGATTATTTTCAACTAACCACAAAGATATTGGAACCCTTTACCTAATCTTCGGCGCATGAGCCGGCATAATTGGCACTGCTCTTAGCCTATTAATCCGCGCAGAACTTGGCCAACCAGGAAGCCTCTTAGGAGATGACCAAATCTATAATGTAATCGTCACCGCCCACGCCTTCGTAATAATCTTCTTCATAGTCATACCCATCATGATTGGAGGGTTCGGAAATTGATTAGTCCCACTTATAATTGGTGCCCCCGACATAGCATTCCCACGCATAAACAACATAAGCTTCTGACTACTCCCTCCATCCTTCCTACTACTACTTGCCTCCTCCACAGTAGAAGCAGGAGCAGGTACAGGATGAACAGTCTACCCACCACTAGCTGGCAACCTAGCCCACGCCGGAGCTTCAGTAGACCTAGCCATCTTCTCCCTTCACCTAGCAGGTGTATCTTCCATCCTGGGAGCAATCAATTTCATCACAACAGCCATCAACATAAAACCACCGGCCCTATCACAATACCAAACACCCTTGTTCGTGTGATCCGTCCTAATTACCGCCGTCCTATTACTCCTCTCTCTCCCAGTCCTTGCCGCTGGCATCACCATACTACTAACAGACCGAAACCTCAATACTACATTCTTCGACCCTGCCGGAGGAGGAGACCCTGTCCTATATCAACATCTCTTCTGATTCTTTGGCCACCCAGAAGTTTATATCCTAATCCTCCCAGGTTTTGGAATCATCTCACACGTAGTAACCTACTACACAGGTAAAAAAGAACCATTTGGTTATATAGGAATAGTATGAGCCATACTATCTATTGGATTCCTAGGCTTCATCGTATGAGCCCACCACATATTCACAGTAGGAATAGACGTAGATACCCGAGCATACTTCACATCCGCTACCATAATCATTGCTATCCCAACTGGCATCAAAGTCTTTAGCTGATTAGCTACGCTACACGGAGGGACCATTAAATGAGATCCCCCAATACTATGAGCTCTAGGCTTCATCTTCCTCTTCACCATTGGAGGCCTAACAGGAATCGTATTAGCCAACTCTTCACTAGACATCGCTTTACATGACACATACTACGTAGTCGCCCACTTCCACTATGTACTCTCAATAGGAGCTGTCTTTGCCATCCTAGCAGGATTCACTCACTGATTCCCACTATTCACCGGATTCACCCTGCACCCCACATGAACCAAAGCTCACTTCGGAGTTATATTCACAGGCGTAAACCTCACCTTCTTCCCACAACACTTCCTAGGTCTAGCAGGCATACCACGACGATATTCAGACTACCCAGACGCTTATACCCTATGAAACACCATATCATCCATCGGCTCCTTAATCTCAATAACAGCCGTAATCATACTAATATTTATCATCTGAGAAGCCTTCGCATCAAAACGAAAAGTCCTACAACCAGAATTAACCACCACCAACATCGAATGAATCCACGGCTGCCCACCTCCCTATCACACCTTCGAAGAACCAGCCTTTGTCCAAGTACAAGAAAGGAAGGAATCGAACCCTCACACGCTGGTTTCAAGCCAACCGCATTAAACCGCTCATGCTTCTTTCTTATGAGATGTTAGTAAACCAATTACATAGCCTTGTCAAGACTAAATCACAGGTGAAAACCCCGTACATCTCTCATGGCTAACCACTCACAATTCGGGTTTCAAGATGCTTCATCCCCTATCATAGAAGAACTCGTTGAATTCCACGACCACGCACTAATAGTTGCACTAGCAATCTGTAGCTTAGTCCTCTACCTCCTGGCACTTATACTAATAGAAAAACTATCATCAAACACCGTCGACGCTCAAGAAGTAGAACTAATCTGAACAATCCTACCAGCTATCGTCCTCATTCTACTCGCCCTCCCATCCCTACAAATCCTATATATAATAGATGAAATCGACGAACCTGATCTAACCCTAAAAGCTATCGGACATCAATGATACTGGAACTACGAATATACAGACTTCAAAGACCTAACATTCGACTCATACATACTCCCCACAGCCGAGCTCCCCACAGGCCACTTCCGGCTATTAGAAGTTGACCATCGCGTTGTCATCCCAATGGAATCCCCCATCCGCATTATCATCACTGCCGATGACGTCCTCCACTCCTGAGCGGTCCCTACTCTAGGAGTAAAAACCGACGCAATCCCAGGACGACTAAACCAAACATCATTTATTACCACCCGGCCCGGAATCTTCTACGGCCAATGTTCCGAAATCTGCGGGGCTAATCACAGCTACATACCAATCGTAGTAGAATCCACACCCCTCACCCACTTCGAGAGCTGGTCCTCACTACTTTCATCCTAATCATTAAGAAGCTATGTAATCAGCGCTAGCCTTTTAAGCTAGAGAAAGAGGGCCATACCCCTCCTTAATGGTATGCCACAACTTAACCCAAACCCATGATTCTTTATTATACTAACATCATGACTGACCTTTTCACTAATCCTTCAACCAAAACTTCTATCATTCACCCCTACCAACTCCCTACCTAACCTACCCACCCCCGCCACAACTACCAAAACTACACCTTGAGCCTGACCATGAACCTAAGCTTTTTCGACCAATTCACAAGCCCATGCCTCCTAGGAATCCCCCTAATCTTAATCTCACTACTATTCCCCGCTCTACTACTACCATCACCAGATAACCGATGAGTTACCAATCGCCTCTCCACCCTCCAATCGTGATTCCTCCACCTAGTCACCAAGCAACTAATAATACCACTAAACAAAAAAGGCCATAAATGAGCCTTAATCCTCACATCACTAATGACATTCCTACTTATAATTAACCTACTAGGCCTACTACCCTACACATTCACCCCCACTACCCAACTATCAATGAATATAGCTCTGGCTTTCCCACTCTGACTCGCCACCCTTCTCACAGGAATACGCAACCAACCCTCAATCTCCCTGGGCCACCTACTGCCCGAAGGAACTCCAACCCCATTAATCCCAGCATTAATTTTAATCGAAACCACTAGCCTACTTATCCGCCCATTAGCCTTAGGAGTTCGCCTAACAGCAAACCTCACAGCAGGGCACCTACTCATTCAACTCATCTCCACAGCTTCAATTGCCCTGCTCCCAACCATCCCAACCGTATCCATCCTAACTACAACAATCCTTCTCCTACTAACTCTCCTAGAAGTAGCAGTAGCCATAATCCAAGCTTACGTCTTCGTCCTCCTATTAAGCCTATACTTACAAGAAAACATCTAATGGCCCACCAAGCACACTCCTACCACATAGTAGACCCAAGCCCTTGACCTATTTTCGGCGCAGCCGCTGCCCTACTTACCACCTCAGGATTAATCATATGATTCCACCACAACTCCTCACAACTTTTAAGCCTAGGCCTACTCTCCATAATCTTAATTATAATCCAATGATGACGAGACATTGTACGAGAAAGCACGTTCCAAGGCCACCACACTCCTCCAGTCCAAAAAGGCCTACGATATGGAATGATCTTATTCATCACATCCGAAGCCTTCTTCTTTCTGGGCTTCTTCTGGGCATTTTTCCACTCCAGCCTAGTCCCCACCCCAGAACTAGGAGGACACTGACCTCCAACAGGAATCCAACCCCTCAACCCACTAGAGGTCCCTCTACTAAATACAGCTATTCTACTAGCTTCAGGCGTCACCGTAACATGAGCTCACCATAGCATCACAGAGGGAAATCGAAAGCAAGCTATCCATGCATTAACACTAACAATCTTGCTAGGATTCTACTTTACAGCACTCCAAGCCATAGAATACCACGAAGCACCCTTCTCAATTGCCGACGGCGTATACGGCTCAACCTTTTTCGTCGCCACAGGATTCCACGGACTCCACGTAATCATTGGATCCTCCTTCCTATCAGTTTGCCTCCTACGACTAATCAAATTCCATTTCACCTCAAATCACCATTTCGGATTTGAAGCAGCAGCCTGATATTGACACTTCGTAGACGTCATCTGATTATTCCTCTACATAACCATCTACTGATGAGGATCATGCTCTTCTAGTATACTAATTACAATTGACTTCCAATCTCTAAAATCTGGTACAACCCCAGAGAAGAGCAATCAACATAATCACATTCATAATCACCCTGTCCCTCACCCTAAGCATTATCCTAACTACACTAAATTTCTGACTTACACAAATTAACCCAGACTCAGAAAAACTATCCCCATACGAATGTGGCTTCGACCCACTCGGATCAGCCCGCCTCCCCTTCTCAATCCGATTCTTCCTCAGTAGCAATCCTGTTTCTCCTATTCGATCTAGAAATCGCACTATTACTCCCTCTCCCATGAGCTATCCAGCTTCAATCTCCCACCACTACCCTAACCTGAACCTCCATCCTCCTCCTACTGCTCACATTAGGACTAATCTATGAATGAATACAAGGTGGCCTAGAATGAGCAGAATAGACAGAAAGTTAGTCTAACCAAGACAGTTGATTTCGGCTCAACAAATCATAGTCTACCCTATGACTTTCTTATGTCCCCTCTACACCTAAGCTTTTACTCAGCCTTCACCTTAAGCAGCCTAGGGCTAGCATTCCACCGAACCCACTTAATCTCTGCTTTACTATGTTTAGAAAGCATAATACTATCCATATACATTGCCCTATCAATCTGACCCATCGAAAATCAAGCAACATCATCCACACTAATACCAGTATTCATACTTGCATTCTCAGCCTGTGAAGCAGGCATAGGCCTAGCAATATTAGTAGCCTCCACACGAACCCACGGTTCAGACCACCTACACAACCTAAACCTACTACAATGTTAAAAATCATCCTACCTACAATCATATTCTTACCTACAGCCCTCCTATCCCCCCAAAAATTCTTATGAGCAAACACCACCATACACAGTCTCCTAATTGCCACCCTCAGCCTACAATGGACTACTCCAACCTATCACCCACACAAAAACCTAACCCAATGAACTGGCATCGACCAAATCTCATCTCCCCTACTAGTCCTATCCTGCTGACTACTACCACTTATAATCATAGCAAGCCAAAACCACCTCCAACACGAACCACCAGTACGAAAACGAATATTTATCATAACCCTAATCACAATCCAACCATTCATTATCCTCGCATTCTCAGCCACAGAGCTAATACTATTTTACATCTCATTCGAAGCAACCCTAATCCCAACCCTGATCCTAATCACACGATGAGGAAACCAACCAGAACGCCTAAGCGCTGGCATCTACTTACTATTCTACACCCTCATCAGCTCCTTACCACTACTAATCACAGTCCTCCACCTACATACACAAATCGGCACACTACAACTAACAATACTAGAACTAACCCACCCCACACTCACCAACTCATGATCAAACCTCCTATCAGGCCTAGCCCTACTAACCGCATTTATAGTAAAAGCACCTCTATACGGCCTCCACTTATGACTCCCAAAAGCCCATGTAGAGGCTCCAATCGCAGGTTCCATACTACTTGCTGCCCTCCTCCTAAAGCTAGGAGGATATGGCATCATACGTATCACCCTCCTAACAGGCCCCCTCCCAGAACACTTACACTACCCATTCCTTACCCTAGCACTATGAGGAGCACTAATAACTAGCTCCATTTGCTTACGCCAAACTGACCTAAAAGCACTCATTGCCTACTCCTCTGTAAGCCACATGGGCCTAGTTATCGCCGCAAGCACAATTCAAACCCATTGATCATTCTCAGGAGCAATAATCCTAATAATCTCCCACGGCCTAACTTCTTCAATACTATTCTGCCTAGCCAACACCAACTATGAACGTACACACAGCCGAATCCTCCTCCTAACACGAGGCCTCCAACCTCTCTTACCCCTCATAGCCACTTGATGACTACTAGCAAACCTAACCAACATGGCCCTCCCACCAACAACCAACCTAATAGCAGAATTAACCATCATAATCGCCCTATTCAACTGATCTTCTTTTACAATCATCCTAACCGGGATCGCAACCCTACTAACTGCCTCATACACCCTATTTATACTACTAATAACCCAACGAGGTGCACTCCCAACTCACATTACATCCATTCAAAATTCAAACACACGAGAACATCTCCTAATAGCCCTCCACATTCTCCCTATACTACTCCTTATCCTAAAACCAGAACTCATCTCCAGAATCCTATACCCCATTACGCAAGTATAGTTTCAACCCAAACATTAGACCGTGATTCTAAAAATAGAAGTTAAACTCTTCTTACCTGCCGAGGGGGGGTTAAACCAACAAGAGCTGCTAACTCTCGCATCTGAGTCTAAAACCTCAGTCCCCTTACTTTTAAAGGATAACAGTAATCCACTGGTCTTAGGAACCACCCATCTTGGTGCAAATCCAAGTAAAAGTAATGGAACCAACATTACTCTTCAATGTTTCCATACTCATTACAATAACAATTATCATTACACCAATACTATTCCCACTACTATCAAAGAAACTCCAAAACTCTCCAACCACCATTACACACACTGTCAAAGCCGCCTTCCTAGCCAGCCTCGTACCAACAATACTATTCATACACTCAGGCATAGAAAGTATTATCTCACATTGAGAATGAAAATTCATCATAAACTTTAAAATTCCACTAAGTCTAAAAATAGACCAATACTCCACAATATTCCTCCCCATTGCCTTATTCGTAACATGATCCATCCTTCAATTCGCAACATGATACATGGCCTCAGAACCATACATCACCAAATTCTTCTCCTACCTCCTAATATTCCTAATTGCCATGCTAACTCTAACCATTGCCAACAACATATTTCTATTATTCATTGGCTGAGAAGGAGTTGGCATCATGTCATTCCTACTAATCGGCTGATGACAAGGTCGAGCAGAAGCCAATACAGCTGCACTTCAAGCCGTCCTCTATAACCGAATCGGAGACATCGGACTCATCTTAAGTATAGCATGGCTCGCATCCTCCATAAACACCTGAGAAATCCAACAAACATTCTCCACCACCCAAACCCCAACACTCCCCCTACTTGGCCTCATTCTAGCAGCCACAGGAAAATCAGCTCAATTTGGACTCCACCCATGACTGCCAGCGGCCATAGAAGGCCCCACCCCAGTCTCCGCCTTACTTCACTCCAGCACCATAGTAGTAGCTGGCATTTTCCTCCTAATCCGCACACATCCCTTACTCGCCAATAACCAAACAGCCCTTTCCCTATGTCTCTCTCTAGGGGCCCTATCCACCCTATTTGCCGCCACATGTGCCCTCACACAAAACGACATTAAAAAAATCATCGCCTTTTCCACCTCAAGTCAACTAGGGCTAATAATAGTTACTATTGGCCTAAACCTCCCCCAACTAGCCTTCCTCCATATTTCAACCCACGCCTTCTTCAAAGCTATACTATTCCTATGTTCAGGGTCAATCATCCACAACCTCAATGGGGAACAAGATATTCGAAAAATAGGCTGGCTACAAAAAATACTCCCCACAACTACATCCTGCCTAACCATTGGAAACTTAACCCTAATAGGAACCCCATTCCTAGCAGGATTCTACTCAAAAGACCTCATCATCGAAAGCCTGAACACTTCCTACCTAAAAACTTGAGCACTGTTTCTAACACTACTCGCCACAACATTCACAGCAACCTACAGCTTACGTATAACCCTATTAGTCCAAACAGGATACACTCGCATAATCACAACCCCCTCAATAAACGAAAACAACCCAACAATCACCAACCCAATCACCCGTCTCGCCCTGGGTAGCATCATAGCCGGACTACTCATCACATCCTACATTACCCCTACAAAAACTCCCCCAATAACCATACCCACCCTCACAAAAACTGCAGCCATCATCATCACAATGCTAGGCATCATCCTAGCCCTAGAACTTGCAAACACAACACACGCCCTAACCCAACCAAAACAAAACACTTGCCTGAACTTCTCCTCCACACTAGGATACTTCAACTACTTGACACACCGCCTCAGCTCCATAAAACTACTAAACAATGGCCAAAAAATTGCTTCCCACCTAATCGACCTATCCTGATACAAAAAAATAGGCCCAGAGGGACTTGCCGACTTACAACTTATAGCAGCCAAAACTTCAACCGCCCTCCATACCGGACTAATCAAAACCTACCTAGGAACCTTTGCCCTCTCCATCCTCATCATTATACTATCAACATAAACCAAATTAATGGCCCCCAACCTTCGAAAATCCCACCCCCTTCTAAAAATAATCAACAGCTCCCTAATCGACCTACCCACCCCATCAAACGTCTCTGCCTGATGAAACTTTGGATCTCTCCTAGGCATTTGCCTAGCAACACAAATCCTAACTGGCCTACTACTAGCTGCACACTACACTGCAGACACAACCTTAGCCTTCTCATCCGTTGCCCATACATGCCGAAACGTACAGTATGGCTGACTAATCCGCAACCTACATGCAAACGGAGCCTCATTCTTCTTCATCTGCATCTACCTGCACATTGGACGAGGCCTATACTACGGCTCATATTTGTACAAAGAAACCTGAAACACAGGAGTCATCCTCCTGCTTACCCTCATAGCAACCGCCTTCGTAGGCTACGTCCTACCATGAGGACAAATATCATTTTGAGGGGCTACAGTTATCACCAACCTCTTCTCAGCCGTCCCATACATCGGCCAAACCCTCGTAGAATGAGCTTGAGGAGGCTTCTCAGTAGACAACCCCACATTAACTCGATTCTTCACCTTACACTTCCTCCTCCCATTCATAATCATAGGCCTCACCCTAATCCACCTCACCTTCCTCCACGAATCCGGCTCAAACAACCCCCTAGGCATCGTATCAAACTGCGATAAAATTCCATTCCACCCCTATTTTTCCTTAAAAGATATCCTAGGATTCATATTCATATTACTTCCACTCATAACCCTAGCTCTATTTTCACCAAACTTACTAGGAGACCCAGAAAACTTCACCCCAGCAAACCCCCTAGTCACACCTCCTCATATTAAACCGGAATGATACTTTCTATTTGCATACGCCGTCCTACGTTCAATCCCAAACAAACTAGGAGGCGTACTAGCCCTAGCCGCCTCCGTACTAATCCTCTTTCTAGCCCCACTCCTCCATAAATCTAAACAACGTACAATAACCTTCCGCCCCCTCTCCCAACTCCTATTCTGAACCCTAACCGCCAACCTTCTCATCCTAACGTGAGTTGGCAGCCAACCAGTAGAACACCCATTCATCATCATCGGCCAACTAGCTTCCCTCACCTACTTCACTATCCTCCTAATCCTCTTCCCCATCATCGGAGCCCTAGAAAACAAAATATTAAACTACTAAAAATACTCTAATAGTTTACAAAAAACATTGGTCTTGTAAACCAAAGAACGAAGACTACACCCCTTCTTAGAGTTACACATCACCCAAACAATCAGAAAAAAAGGACTTAAACCTTTATCTCCAACTCCCAAAGCTGGTATTTTACATTAAACTATTCTCTGCCCCCCCTAAACTGCCCGAATTGCTCCACGAGACAATCCTCGTACAAGCTCCAACACTACAAACAAAGTCAACAACAAACCTCACCCCGCCATCAAAAACAATCCCACCCCCCGCGAATAAAACATAGCCACACCACTAAAATCCAACCGAACCGAAAGCATACCCCCACTATCCACAGTAACCACCCCAAAATTTCAACACTCAACAACCCCCCCAACAACCACCCCCATAACAAGCACCAAAACAAGCCCCACAATATACCCTACAACACGCCAATCCCCCCAAGCCTCTGGATACGGATCCGCTGCCAAAGACACAGAATACACAAAGACCACCAACATTCCCCCTAAATACACCATAAATAACACTAAAGACACAAAAGAAACCCCCAAACTCAACAATCACCCACACCCTACAACAGATGCCAACACCAACCCAACCACCCCATAGTACGGTGAAGGATTAGATGCAACTGCCAGCCCTCCCAATACAAAGCATAACCCTATAAAAAGCATAAAATAAGTCATCAGAAATTTCTGTTTGGCTTTTCTCCAAAACTCGCGGCCCGAAAAGCCGCTGTTGTAATTTCAACTACAGAAACCCCTCAAAAAATGGCCCCCCCTACCCCCCCATGTACGGGATTACATTAAACTATATGCCACATAATACATTACATCAATGTAGGAAATACATCACACTCAATGCAAGAGACACATACTATCAATGCAAGAGACACATACCAGTGCATGTTCTAATAGACAAGAGACTTAATGCACCCAGGACTAACACCAATACCCGGACTAAACCCATCAACCGCCAAGAAACTGTACATAACCCCCTTAAAATATACGACAGTGCCCTAGAACAAATTATGAATGGTTCAGGTCATAGTAATGCAACACTCTCTCGACGTGCCGGTCTCTCGGACCAGGTTATTTATTAGTCGTCCTTCTCACGTGAAATCAGCAACCGGGTGTTAGTAAGATCCTACGTTACTAGCTTCAGGACCATTCTTTCCCCCTACACCCCTAGCACAACTTGCACTTTTGCGCCTCTGGTTCCTATGTCAGGGCCATACCTTGGTTAATCCCTTAACCTTGCTCTTCACCGATACATCTGGTTGGCTATATATCACCATTGTCTCTCTTAATCGCGGCATTTTCCCTTTTCGGCACTTTTGGTTCCCTTTTTTTTTTCTGGGGTCTTCACTCTGCCCTCCGGTGCAGCGGGTGCTTACAATTTATATACGTGGGCATACATGGTATTCGTCCGGTTCGTCGTCCTCAGGAGTTGATTAATGAGACGGTTTCATGTATATGGGGAATCATTCTGACACTGATGCACTTTGCTTTACATCTGGTTATGGTGTGTCCACAGACTCTTATTTATGCTGCTATTTAGTGAATGCTTGTTGGGCATAATTTCTTAATTTTACACTTCCTCTAACTTTCTTAACAACACTAGAAGTTTTCGACCAAATTTATCACGTTTATCATCATGAATTTTATTCACACATTTTTTCCATGTCGTTAATACTGAAATTGCATTAATAAACAAACCCCATATATTTCGTACACATACACATTAACACAAGCCAAAATATATTAAAGGAACTCCCCTCAAAACAACAAAACACCAACATAAACAAAAACACAAAATCCCAAAAAATCAAACAACGAACAAATCAAATCAAAATCAGACAAAT